TATGTATTACGTAGAATATATTACTATTACTCTATTCCAAACCGTGTGAACAGTCATTAGTCATTACTAAGAGACATACCAGTATTTCTATTTAGTCATTCGAGGGTCTCTTTTACTTTTATTAGTTATTATTATTAATAGCAGAAAAGAAATATATTCTCTAACTTATTTGTATATTGTTTATCCCTACGAAATAACAGACAAAATAGAACGATCTTAGAAGGAGAAGGGATATAATGAAATTTTTTGATTGGTTCTTCCCAGAGAAATGATCTGTTTTATTTGACTGATAGAGACAACAAACAATTCATAAACAATTCATTATAACAAATAAAAAAATAAAATAGTTAGAATAAAATAGTGTTCTTATTCGAAACGCCTTGTGATCTTCAACCAATTCTGCGCTTCAATATAATTACCAGGAGTAAGCGCTATAGCCTGTTTCCAATACTCGGCAGCTTGGTCGAACCAAGCCTCCGCAATTTCAGAATCTCCTTGTCGAATGGCCTGTTCTCCCCGGTCGGAATAGGCGGGTAAATTCCTTCCCTTAGAACCGTACTTGAGAGTTTCCGACCTCATACGGCTCAGCAGTCAAATTCTTTTAGTATCCCATTTTTTTTTCTCTCGAGTTAACCAAAAGAGGTTATGAGTTTCAAACTTGAATTTTGCTTAATGATTTAATCAGTTTTATCTTTTCTCCCACCTTCATAAAGTATAGGCATTTCCGCTATCATTAGAATTTTATGAAAGGTAACTATCTCGGTTTCGTATATAAATTTATATAGAATCTTTGAAAAAGACTTTCTTCATAAGAAGGAAAAGACTTACTATCGTTGGGATCTGATGCTACACCGCTGCTCAATACCTTAGGGGATCAACTCTATTACATAAGTGGATTCCTAACTTTTATCTCATATCATGACATAAGTAAGCAGTTCTTATTGTACCGGCCCAAAATCTCGCGAATTGATCTTTACGGCGCTTCCTTTTCAATTAGATCCTTTATCCATAGAATAAAGTATCTAGGCATACCGATTTCGTCATATTTCCACTTCTATGAAGTGTATTTCTTTACTACAGCTGATAAAAATCGTTGTTTTGGACGATACATATGTAGAAAGCCTGTTTTTTCTAGTATTTATTAACGGATTTGCTCTTTCTTTCCCTTTCTATAGTGGAGATAGTCGCACGTAATGACAGATCACGGCCATATTATTAAAAGCTTGTGGTAAGAATGGGTTCCGCTCTAGTGCCCGAAAATAATATTCCAAAGCTTTCGTATGTTCTCCGTTCCTTGTGTGGATAAGGCCTATGTTATAGAGTATATAACTTCGATCATAGGGATCGATTTCTAATCGCATAGCTTCATAATAATTCTGTAAAGCTTCTGCATAATTTCCTTCGGATTGAGCCGACATCCGTTACGGCCGTCGTTCGATTCAAAGAATCTCCGTTTCAGAACCGTACATGAGATTTTCATCTCATACGGCTCCTCCTTTATGTGCATAATGAGAATAATACATGGAATCCACAAAGATTGAAATAGTCTCATTATAAACTGGGTGGGACTAGTGTTTTTACAAGAAATCTCTAGCCAACCTTCTTGTAAAAAAACTTTCCTTAACTCAAGCATGTTGGTACTAGATAAAAAAGGGTGACTCCAACAATTTCTTTGTCTTCAACGCCTCTTAATTTCCAGGAATTAGTCACTTCAACAGTCTTCGATGGTTATATGGGTATCCAAAATACGAACGAGATGGATGTTTGTTGTCCCAACCATTCTTGTTAGTCCCGATCCTGATAAAGAAAAGGGATAATTTATAACAAAGTTTTCGTGTTGTTGATTCCTAGGAGTAGTGCCTCTTCCCCTATGCCTCCTATTGGTACTAGTGGAGTAGGTTTGACCTAACCCATAGGTGTAACCTTTCGCTCAATACTCTAGAATCGACAATTGAAGCATCTGAGGCTGCATTAATCGGGGATACACGACAGAAGGGCTTGTTTTACTTACAAACTTCACCTTCAACAAGCGTAGATTTATTTCAATAATTTTTTTTTTTCTTTCTATCCCTTTCTATCCTGAGTGTCTTTCTCCTAAGATTGAGAGCGGTAAAATAAAAAAAGTATAACTATAAAATATAAAAGAAAAAATGATAAAATATATAAAAAATATAAAATTGATTTATAATTTTATAATTATAATAAATATTTATAATAAATCTATAATTTATTAATTTAGAATATTTTATAATATATTAATACATTAATTATTAATTTATAATAACTAAATAAGAACGAATAATAAATAAATAAAAAAAAAAAAAAGAATCAAATCGCACCATCTCGGTAATAGGTGAATGCCTCTTTCTCTCCCGAAGTTGTCGGAATTATTCGTAATAAGATATTGGCTACAATTGAAAAGGTCTTATCAATAAAATTTCCATTTATTCCAGATCTAGACATAGGCAGAAATCCATTCTATAATTTCTTTGAATTACCT